TAAAAGGAAAGAAAATTCCATTATTTATACCGCGACAAATATACGAATCAAATGAAACTGAAACAGAAAAGGATTCTATAATCAGCAATCAGATAATTCATGAATCACTTAGTCAAAATCGATCTACAGGTTTCACAAATTATTCACAGGCAGAAGAAGAAATGAAACATAGAATTGATAGAAGAAACACAATCAGAAATCAAATAGAAATAATGAAAAAAAATAAAAAGAATAATGGAGAATTACCCCCAAAAATTTTGAAAATATTCAAAATAAAAAAGATTGAATTAATAGTGAAATTTTTCATTGAAAAAATATACATAGATATCTTTCTATGTATCATTAATATGCGCAGAATCGCTCTACAACTTTTTATGGAATCAACAAAAAAAATGATTGATAAATACATTGACAATAACGAAACAAATAAAGAAAAGATAAAAAAAAACACACAAAATAAAATTGACTTGATTTCGACTATGACTATAAAAAAGGCTTTTGATAATCTTAGAAATAGTAAGCAGAAGTCACATATTTTTTTTGATTTATCTTACTTGTCACAAAAATATGTATTTTTAAAATTATCACAAACCCAGGTTATTCACTTCAATAAGTTAAGATCTATTCTTCAGTATAATGGACCGTCTTTTTTTCTTAAGAATGAAATAAAGTATTTTTTTGGAAAACAAAGAATATTTGATTCCGAAGTAAGACATAATAAACTTCCAAATTATGGAATGAATCCATGGAAAAACTGGTTAAGAGGTCATTATCAATACGATTTATCTCAGATTACATGGTCTAGATTAGTCCCACAAAAAAGGCAAAATGGAAAAAATAAATGCCAGACGTCTCAAAATAAGGATCTAAATAAATGGTATTCCTATGAAAACGACCCATTATTTGATTACAAAAAAAAACAAAATTTGAAAGTCTATTTATTACCAAATAAAGAAGAGAATTTTCAAAAAAACTATAGATATGCTCGTTTATCATATAACTATATTCATTCTGAAACTAAGAAGAAGTCCTATATTTATAGATCATCATTAGAAACAAATAAGAAGCAAGAAAATTCCACCAGAAATAAAGAAAAAATTTTTAACATACTCAAAAATATTCCTATCAAGAATTCTCTAGGAAAAAGTGATATTATATATATGGAAAAAAATACAGATACAGATAGAAAATATTTGGGTTGGAAATTGAATACAAATCTTCAGGTTGAACCTAATAAGGACCAAATCCAAATAAGGGATAAAATTCATAATAATGGTCTTTTTTATCTTCCGATTGATTCAAATTCCGAAATCAATTACAAAAAGGTCTTTTTTGATTGGATGGGAATGTCTTTTGATTGGATGGGAATGAATGAAAAATTATTAATCTTAAATCGCCTCATATCAAATCCGAAATGTTTTTTCTTTCCAGAGTTTGTAATACTTTATCATAAATATAAAGAGAAACCTTGGTTTATCCCAAGCAACTTACTTCTTTTTAATTTGAATATAAATCCAAATTTTAGTGAAAATCAAAATATCAAGGGAAGGCAAGAGGGGGATGAGGATTTTTTAAATTTTAGCCCATCCAACCCAAAACAATATTTTGAATTAAAGAATCAAAACAATCTTGAAGAATCCTTTTTAGAATCGATTGAAAAACTAAACATATTATTTAAAGGAGATTTTCCTTTGCAATTAAGATGGACTGGACGTTTGAATCAATTGAATCAAAAAATGATGAATAATATCCAGATATATGGTCTCCTGGTTAGCCTCATAAATGTAAGAAATATTACTCTATCCTATATTCAAAGTAAAGAAATGAATCTGGATATAATGAGGAGACGTTTAAATCTTACACAATTAACGAAAAAGGGAATCTTAATTCTGGAACCTGCCCGTCTATCTGTAAAAAATGATGGACAGTTTTTTATGTATCAAATAATAGGTATTTCATTGGTTCATAAAAGTAAGCACCAAAGTAATCAAAGATACCGAAACCCCCAAAATGTTGCTAAGAATCATTTTGATGAATCCATTCCAAGATATAAAAGAAAAACTCTAAATAGAGACAAAAATAATTCTGATTTGCTTGTTCCTGAAAAAATTTTATCGTCTAGACGTCGTAGAGAATTGAGAATTCTAATTTCTTTCAATTTAAAGAATCAAAATAATGTGCATAGAAATAAATTATTTTGCAAGGAGAACAAGATAAAAAACTGGAGTCAATTTTTGGATGAAATTGAAAATTTTGACATAAAAAAAAATGAATTAATTCAATTAAAGTTCTTTTTTTGGCCTAATTATCGATTAGAGGATTTAGCTTGTATGAATCGCTATTGGTTTGACACCAATAATGGGAGCCGCTTTAGTATGTTAAGGATATATATGTATCCCTAATTGAAAATTCGGAGTTTCCTATATATTCTGTTGTTCTATCAATCATATTTTTCATTTTTTCTGCTGTCCGTGATCTGTAAATATCCATGTTATATGCAAGTAACCCGATGCACACATGTACTGTCCTACATCCCAGTTTAGGATAACTAATGAGGAAATGGCGTATCAATTAAAGCTATAAATAAATAAACAGAATCTTCGTACTAAACTATTTTGTATCGTCTTTTTGTATCACTATCCAAATGAACTCAAAAATCGGATTGATTAATGTTAATTGATAAAATGAATATAAAGAAATTATGATTATTGTGTATACTACATTAAAATTCAAATTTCTGACATTATTATTACTGATCAATAAAATAAATATCTGTAAAAAAGGGGGGGGTGTCAAATTCTTTTATGGTAAAAAATTCATTTATTTCAATTCTTTTGAAAGAACAAGAAGAAAACAAAGAAAACAGAGGATCTGTTGAATTTCAAGTAGTAAGTTTCACCAATAAGATACGGAGACTTACTTCACATTTGGAATTGCACAAAAAAGACTATTTATCTCAGAGAGGTCTGCGGAAAATTTTGGGAAAACGTCAACGGTTGCTTGCTTATTTGTCAAAAAAAAATAGAGCGCGTTATAAAGAATTAATAGGGCAGTTGGATATTCGAGAGAGAAAAACTCGTTAATTTGAAGAGTTAGTTTGAATTATTCGCTTAAAGTTTGATGAACTTCTTTTCGCTTTCAGCAATTCATGGAAGAATGAATAAGGAAAAACCTATGGCTGTACCATCTACAAGAAAAGACCTCATGATAGTCAATATGGGACCTCACCACCCATCAATGCATGGTGTTCTTCGACTCATTGTTACTCTAGATGGTGAAGATGTTATTGACTGTGAACCAATATTGGGTTATTTACACAGAGGTATGGAAAAAATTGCGGAAAATCGAACAATTATACAATATTTGCCTTATGTAACACGTTGGGATTATTTAGCTACTATGTTCACAGAAGCAATAACTGTAAATGCGCCAGAGCAATTAGGCAATATTAAAGTCCCTAAAAGGGCCAGTTATATCAGAGTCATTATGTTGGAGTTAAGTCGTATAGCTTCGCATTTGTTATGGCTTGGGCCTTTTATGGCAGATATCGGCGCACAGACTCCTTTCTTCTATATTTTTCGAGAAAGAGAATTGATATATGATCTATTCGAAGCTGCCACCGGTATGCGAATGATGCACAATTTTTTTCGTATTGGTGGAGTCGCTGCTGATTTACCTCATGGCTGGATAGATAAATGTTTGGATTTTTGCGATTATTTTTTAACAGGAATTGCTGAATATCAAAAGCTTATTACACGGAATCCCATTTTTTTAGAACGAGTTGAAGGAGTCGGCATTATTGGTGGAGAGGAAGCAATCAATTGGGGTTTGTCGGGACCAATGCTACGAGCTTCCGGAATACAATGGGATCTTCGTAAAGTTGATCATTATGAGTGTTACGATGAATTTGATTGGGAAGTCCAATGGCAAAAAGAGGGGGATTCATTAGCTCGTTATTTAGTACGAATCAGTGAAATGACAGAATCCATAAAAATTATTCAACAGGCCCTAGAAGGAATTCCGGGAGGGCCCTATGAAAATTTAGAAATCCGTCGTTTTGATAGAGTAAAAGATACTGTATGGAATGAGTTTGACTATCGATTCATTAGTAAAAAACCTTCTCCGACTTTTGAATTGTCGAAGCAAGAACTTTATGCGAGAGTCGAAGCACCAAAGGGAGAATTGGGAATTTTTATGATAGGAGATAAGGGTGTTTTTCCTTGGCGATATAAAATTAGGCCACCGGGGTTTATTAATTTGCAAATTCTTCCTCAGTTAGTTAAAAGAATGAAATTGGCTGATATTATGACGATACTAGGTAGTATAGATATCATTATGGGAGAAGTTGATCGTTAAAATGATAATTGATACAACAGAATTACAAGCTATCAATTCTTTTTCTAGATTGGAATCCTTAAAAGAGGTCTACGGGATCATATGGGTGCTTATCCCTATTTTTACTCCTGTATTAGGAATTACAATAGGTGTACTAGTAATTGTTTGGTTAGAAAGAGAGATATCTGCGGGTATACAACAACGTATTGGTCCTGAATACGCAGGACCTTTGGGAATTCTTCAAGCTCTAGCAGATGGTACCAAATTACTTTTCAAAGAGAATCTTCTTCCATCTAGAGGAGATACTCGTTTATTTAGTATTGGACCATCTATAGCAGTCATATCAATTTTATTAAGTTATTTAGTAATTCCTTTTGGTTATCACCTTGTTCTAGCCGATCTCAGTATTGGTGTTTTTTTATGGATTGCTATTTCAAGTATTGCTCCTGTCGGACTTCTTATGTCAGGATATGGCTCAAATAATAAATATTCTTTTTTAGGTGGTCTACGAGCTGCTGCTCAATCAATTAGTTATGAAATACCATTAACTCTATGTGTGTTATCAATATCTCTACGTGTGATTCGTTAAGACATCAATTTCCCCCTACTTATTTTCTTTCTAGTAAGGAAGTGTCATGAGTTGAATATATCTTTTCGTTTTTTTA